CGTCAATAATAACTCTTTAGAACTGAGAAAAACTTTGTTATGAGCTATCACATGCATTTCCTTTTTTCTATTTGACTTTGTATATAAAAAAAATTATTTATTAGTAGTAGTTTGATCTATTCCCAATATATTCCTTTATTCGATTACTCGTTATATTCTAGTCAATCCAATTGGTTAAATTGTTGTTCATATTGAAATGAATCGAGATTGATAAGGAGTTGGTTAATGATGCTCGAACATGTACTTGTTTTGAGTGCCTATTTATTTTCTGTCGGTCTATATGGATTAATTACAAGTCGAAATATGGTTAGGGCTCTTATGTGTCTTGAACTTATATTAAATGCGGTTAATCTCAATTTTGTAACATTTTCCGATTTTTTTGATAGTCGTCAATTAAAAGGAGCCATTTTCTCCATTTTTGTTATAGCTATTGCAGCTGCTGAAGCTGCTATTGGACTCGCTATTGTTTCATCAATTTATCGTAACAGAAAATCAACGCGTATAAATCAATCGAATTTGTTGAATAAGTAATATTATCATATAAATTAGAATTTTCATAAATTAATTCAAATTAGCATGTCTGCCACGTAAGGTATGCTCATGTTATCATTATCACAAACATAAGAAATCAAAGTATTTTGGCACTGTCAATCCAGAAGTAGATTAATAAAAAAACTCGGGGAACTCATCGATTCATCTAGTATTTAAATATATAATTCATTTATCAATTTACTAGATTGAAACCTTCTCACGTTCAAAAATGGATAGATCCAATGTCGCATTCAGTAAAGATTTATGATACATGTATCGGGTGTACACAATGTGTCCGAGCCTGTCCCACGGATGTATTAGAAATGATACCTTGGGACGGATGTAAAGCCAAACAAATAGCTTCCGCTCCAAGAACAGAGGATTGTGTCGGTTGTAAGAGATGTGAATCCGCCTGCCCAACAGATTTCTTGAGTGTTCGAGTTTATTTATGGCATGAAACAACCCGCAGCATGGGTATAGCTTATTAATACGTTACAGAAAACCCTACTTGAGCCCATTTTTTTTTTACCGCCAAAACCTGTGCTCAAAAATATCTTATTTTTGGGCATAGGTTTTTCTGGTCCAAGTGTATCTTGTCTTTACCACGAACAAATTTCCTTGGTTAACAATAATTGTAGTTTTACCAATATTTGCGGGTTCCTTTATTTTATTTCTTCCACATAAAGGAAATAGGGTAATTAGGTGGTATACAATATGTATATGCATGTTAGAACTTATTCTAACAACCTATGCATTCTGTTATCATTTCCAATTGGACGATCCGTTAATCCAACTAGTAGAGGACTATAAATGGATCAATTTTTTTGATTTCCGTTGGAAATTAGGAATAGATGGACTGTCTATAGGACCCGTTTTATTAACAGGATTTATCACTACTTTAGCTACTTTAGCAGCCTGGCCTGTTACTCGGGATTCTCGGTTATTCCATTTCTTGATGTTAGCAATGTACAGTGGTCAAATAGGATCATTTTCTTCTCGGGACCTTTTACTTTTTTTCATCATGTGGGAATTAGAATTAATTCCGGTTTATCTACTTCTATCCATGTGGGGAGGAAAGAAACGTCTCTACTCAGCCACAAAATTTATTTTGTACACGGCGGGAGGTTCCATTTTTCTCTTAATGGGAGTTCTGGGTATCGGTTTATATGGTTCTAATGAACCAACATTAAATTTTGAAACATCAGTGAATCAGTCGTATCCTGTGGCTTTGGAAATAATATTCTATATTGGATTTTTTATTGCTTTTGCTGTCAAATTACCGATTCTACCCCTACATACATGGTTACCAGATACCCACGGAGAGGCACATTACAGTACTTGTATGCTTCTAGCCGGAATTTTATTAAAAATGGGAGCTTATGGATTGATTCGGATTAATATGGAATTATTACCACACGCTCATTCTATATTTTCTCCTTGGTTGATTATAGTAGGTACAATACAAATAATCTATGCAGCTTCAACATCTCCCGGCCAACGTAATTTAAAAAAAAGAATAGCCTATTCCTCCGTATCTCATATGGGTTTCATACTTATAGGAATTGCTTCTATAACCGATACGGGACTCAATGGAGCTATTTTACAAATAATCTCTCATGGGTTTATTGGTGCTGCACTTTTTTTCTTGGCAGGAACGAGTTATGATAGAATACGTCTTGTTTATCTTGACCAAATGGGGGGAGTAGCTATCCCCATGCCAAAAATATTTACGATGTTCAGTAGTTTTTCCATGGCTTCGCTTGCATTACCGGGTATGAGTGGTTTTGTTGCAGAAGTTATAGTCTTTTTAGGAATAATTACCAGCCAAAAATATCTTTTAATGCCCAAAATTGCCATCACTTTTTTAATGGCAATTGGAATGATATTAACTCCTATTTATTCATTATCTATGTTACGCCAGATGTTCTATGGATACAAGTTATTTAATACTCCAAACTCTTATGTTTTTGATTCTGGACCGCGCGAGTTATTTGTTTCGATCGCCATTTTTCTACCTGTAATAGGTATTGGTATGTATCCGGATTTTGTTCTTTCACTATCAGTTGACAAGGTTGAAGGTATTCTATCTAATTATTTTTATAGATAGTTTTCTTAAAGAAAAAAACTCCTATGATTTTTAAGAGTTGGTTGACTAATGAAAAAAAAAGAAGAAGGATTTTTATTCTCTTAAATCTTAAATAAAGTAAAAACAAAATATGAATTTGAATTTTCACCCAATATACTTGGTCTTTGCGAGAACCGTGTGAATCACTACACTACTTGATTCACACGGTTCTCGCCGGTTGACACAAGGTGTTTTATATACACCGTATTCCACTCTGTTTGTATTCGTAAGAACTTTTCTTTAATTTAACTAGAGGTTAACGTAAATGAACCATAACTATGTAGCCCTATTCCTAATAGATTGACCCCAAAATAGCATATCCAAATTATAAGAAAGCCTAGAGTCGCCACAATTGCGGAATTTGCCCCCTGAAAATTTTTATTTGTTCGAGTATGCAAATAAATTGCGAATACGATCCAAGTAATAAAGGCCCAAGTTTCCTTTGGATCCCAACTCCAATATGATCCCCATGCTTCATTAGCCCATACTGCTCCTGAAAGAATACCTATGGTTAAAAATATAAACCCTAGGCTAATCACACGATAGCTCCAATAATCTAATTGTTGAATCAATTGGGCCTTGTAATAATTCTTAGCAGAAAAAAAAGAAGTTTTTTTAAAAATATTGTTTCTTTCATTCTTGTATTGGATTTCACCAAATGAAAATGACTCATTTAATTTTAATAAATTATTACTTTTATAACTATAAAAAATCTTTCTAAATGTAATGACTAGAAGTGCTACGGATAATAATGATCCACAAAGAAGAGCCGCATAGCTCAATATCATCATACTTACGTGCATTATTAACCACTCCGATTGTAGAGCAGGTACTAATATTGCGGGTTTACGTATTTCAGTTAAAAGACCCGAAGTAGCAAAGCCTTGGGTAAAAATAGTACTTGAGGCAGTTATTGTGGTTAAATAATTTTTTCTTATTTTGAAATAAGGGACTATATGAATAAGGGAGAAACTCCATGAAAGAAAGATTAATGATTCATATAAATCACTTAGTGGGAAATGGCCCGAATAAATCCAACGAGTGATTAATAATCCTGTTAGACATAAAAAAGTAACTATCATCCCCTTTTCTGACGAATCATATGGTTTTATGATTTCATTGCCCAATAAGGTTATCAAATTAATTGTAATTACAATTGAAACAATCGAAAAGGAAATATGAGTGAATATATGCTCTAAAGTTGAAAATATCATAAAAATGAAAAAAGGGAGGGAATCCCCTAAATTAATATTAATTAAGAATTATAAATCGGGAATTGAATTTATTTTTATTATAGGATCTATTGGGTCTGTTTTAGAAGATGGCATGCCGCCACTCGGACTCGAACCGAGATGCTCTAGCACTGCTTCCTAAGAGCAGCGTGTCTACCGATTTCACCATAGCGGCTTGCTCGAACTAATAATAGCCTATTTATATTCAATCGTCGAGATTGAACAAGTCAATTCAATCAAATAAGTTTTTTAGTAAAGATTCAAATTGATAAAAAAAATGAGTTCAAAAGTCAATTTGAAGGTTCATTAGTTTCATTTCTTTTTAGGGTGTCCGGTTTATTTCTCTTTTAGGGCTTTGACGTAGTTTATCCTATTCTAAAATCCAACTTTTGCAAGTAGATAATTCTCTCGATAAAAGAAAAAAAACTGTTTTCATTTTTTTACTTTTATTGATACTTCATTATTTCTCGTTTATCTGATTTCATAAATTTCAAACAAAAAATAAATTTTCTCAATGAATCCAAAATAACCATATTTTGGATTACTCCAAATTGACACATTAGTTGTACATAATATCTCAACAATGAAGTTCTTTTATTGATTGGGCTCAAAATTGGAGATATATGGTAAATACATTACATATAGTAATTACTAAAAATTATAAATTAATCAGAAAGTTATCCAAAATTTTTTAACATGGAATCCATGAGTTTCAACAATCCATTTATTTGAACTAAAAATATTATATCTGCCCTTCCCGAGAAAGAGAAAAATTTTTCATTTTTGTAAAGGTCGATGGGGAAAATAAGACTCCCCACCACAAAAATCTTAGTGAAAATCTACTACAAAGAAATAAAAAATCTTGTATTTTTTTCTTTATTCTGCTTTTTTTTAGAATTCAGCAAACAGAAGAATTCTTTTTTTTAGACATCTTATAAGATGGAAACCTGGTCTATTTCATATTGATTAGAATAGGGACTGCCAATTGTGAATTTGATATTAACAAATTATTGAGCCAATTTTTGAGTCAAATACATTCCGATTATTCCAATAGTTTAGGACTTATTTGTTTGTCGTACAAAAAAACTTTTTGAATTCCCGGTAGAAAGAGA